AATCGAGTATGCTACTAATAGATCTCTACCTGTTATTATGGTGTGTGCTTCTGGAGGAGCACGTATGCAAGAAGGAAGTTTGAGCTTGATGCAAATGGCTAAAATATCTTCTGCTTCATATGATTATCAATCAACTAGAAAATTATTCTATGTATCAATCCTTACATCCCCCACAAGTGGTGGAGTAACAGCCAGTTTCGGTATGCTAGGAGATATCATTATTGCCGAACCAAATGCCTACATTGCATTTGCGGGTAAAAGAGTAATTGAACAAACATTGAAAAAGACAGTACCCGACGGTTTACAGGGCGCTGAGTATTTATTCACTAAGGGTTTATTCGACCTAATCGTACCACGTAATCCTTTAAAAGGCGTTCTGAGTGATTTATTTCAGCTACATGGCTTCTTTCCCTTGAATCAAAATTAAAAGCGCTACTCTCAATTATTTGTAACGAACTTTAGTTCATCGGAATCAAAGTCACAATAAGAAGAATGGGGTTTTCTTTGGTGACATAGGTTCAGTTAGAAAATCAGAAGTTTCAGATAATTACTTTTCATTTTTTCTATGGATCTAATCTATTTTTTTTTCCTACCCCTATTCTTGATTACTAATCAGTAACCCTCTATCAAATCAACAGGAGAAAATAGTGAATTCTTGCTTTCTCTTGCTTTCGTGGAATAGAATTTTAAAATAAAAAATAAAAAGAATTCCATGTTTTTTATTACTTCTTACGTATTACCATTACATTAATACTATTAATTAATTAATTAAATTATAAATTAATAGTATTCTATTAATATATATATAGATATAGAATATAGATAAAATCTATAATAAAAGTGTTGCAGTTGCATATTTCTATATACCCTTCAGATTTCTATATCTCCCGAGAACCCACATTTTGTATTGTACTATGAACCCCTGTCGGGTCGAATCCTAACGAATCCTTCAGTAACTCGCAAGAAACTCTTTATTAGAAGATTAAGTAAATTAAGTAAGGTAAGGGCGCAACAACAACAATACAATAAAAAAGCGGGTTATCATATATGTATTTCGTATAGAGTCGAATAAACACGCTTATTTAGTTCTACATTCGTTGTACTTCTTATTATATACTTAATAATTTATTATATACTTAATAATACTTATTATATATAATACTTATAATTCACATACTTATTTTATTATATCTTTATAAGAATAAGAGGTACAAATATTAAATCGGGGCACCCATTCTATGACAGATTTCAACTTTCCCTCTTTTTTTGTGCCTTTAGTAGGCCTAGTATTTCCGGCAATTGCAATGGCATCTTTATCTCTTCATGTTCAAAAAAACAAGATTGTTTAGGTTCAGTGGGACCAAATCTCATCAATTTTTTTCAACACTTGGACTTGGATCATAATCATAATACGGATATCTATTTAGTGAAATATGGTACCACGTCTGATTTGGATATGGATATGGTCCCTTTCGAATACAAAAAAATTGATGCATGCGGATACATGATATATGAAAAAAAAAAAAATGCATATCATATATATATATATGCAGTATAGCTGTTTTTTAAGAAAAAATACATCAGTGGAAAAATGGAAAGTCAATGTATCCATATACATATGTTATGTAGATATACATAGTGGGATCGTATGAAGAAGATGTTCTTATTTTACATCTACCCAATTTGATGAATTACCCCTAAGGGTTCACATCATAATAGTGCTAGTTGATGAGAGTTACTTCGGGACAAAAAAAAGTAAAGTGAAATTAAAATTCATTTGGCCTATTCTCTCAATTCCAATAGAATACAACTGGATCTAATATGAACTGGCGATCAGAACGTATATGGATAGAACTTATAACAGGGTCTCGAAAAACAAGTAATTTCTGCTGGGCCTGTATCCTCTTTTTAGGTTCACTAGGATTCTTATTGGTTGGAACTTCCAGTTATCTTGGTCGGAATCTCATATCTTTGTTTCCGTCTCAGCAAATAATTTTTTTTCCTCAAGGGATCGTGATGTCTTTCTATGGAATAGCCGGTCTGTCCATTAGTTCCTATTTGTGGTCCACAATTTTGTGGAATGTAGGTAGTGGTTATGATCGATTCGATAGAAAAGAAGGAATAGTGTGTATTTTTCGTTGGGGATTCCCTGGAAAAAATCGTCGCGTTTTTCTACGATTCCTTATAAGAGATATCCAGTCAATCAGAATGGAAGTTAAAGGGGGTCTTTATCCTCGCCGTGTCCTTTATATGGAAATTAGAGGCCAGGGAGCCATCCCCTTGACTCGTACGGATGAGAATCTGACTCCACTAGAAATTGAACAAAAAGCTGCTGAATTGGCCTATTTCTTGCGCGTACCAATTGAAGTATTTTGAAATGAATTGAATAATGAATGTGAATGCTTTCCCGGCATGAGATAAGAAACGCAGGAATCCCCTTTCTTTAACCTTTAATATAATCTAAAAATAGAATCTAAAGAATAAAAGAATCTAACTGAAGTTTCTTTCGAGGCGTTGATTTGAGCAAAACACGAAACACGTTAGATTCTATTTCCCCCATTATATTCTGGTCAAATACCACTGTCACAGTGGCCCATAGAATAAAGCAGGTGGACATATATGGAACAACCATAATAATAAAATAAAATTGTTGTTCACTAAAACTCTTTTTTATGCATATGTAACTCAATCCAATTCTGTTATGTTAGACTAGTAACAAGTCTAGTAAGTATGTATTCATCATACATATCAGAGCAGAACTTTTCGGAATACAGTACAGAATTTTTCTTTTTAGACCAAAAATTTCGTTGAATTGATACGTTAGATACAGACGGATGTAAATTATCTCTCTTTTTTTTTTTTGCAATCGATTTTTATCTTTTCTTTTGTTTTGCTCCTTGAAAAGGATTGCATCCTTTATCCAATTTATCTCGGGTTTCCCACACATTTAGGATTTCACCATCAATATTCTTCAGAAATATCCCCTCAATTATTCCCGCGGTGCGGGCATCTAGTGAAACTTTTCAAAAAAATTGATTGATCCAAGGGAAGTTCTTTCGTCTCGAAACCCGACTAATACCCATTACTTGAAGTGTGGATTGGATCTTTCGGGCACTCATCGAAAGAAACAAATGAGGATGCAGCAATTCCATTGGTTTTATTTGACCAATTTAGATATCTGAGATATCCGGGAACTTACTCATTTCTTCATTCGGGGCAGACTCTTTAATTCTAACTTCCATTTCTATATCCCTTCTAGACTCAAAGACTAAATAAAGAATTCAAAAAAAAAAAAAGACGGATCCATAGGTTACATACCTTGTTATAGAACTCATGCTTCATAGCATATCATAAGGAGTCGACGAATGAAGTGGGTTCATTAACAATTCACAGAACAAAAAGTGTCAAAAAAAAAAGCGTGGATCCCTCTCCCATATCTTGTATCTATAGTATTTTTGCCGTGGTGGATCTCTCTCTCATTTAATAAAAGTCTAGAGCCCTGGGTTACTAATTGGTCGAATACCAGGCAATCTGAAACTCTTTTGAATGATATTCAAGAGAAGAACATTCTAGAAAGATTCATAGAATTAGAAGAACTATTTCATTTGGATGAAATGATAAAGGAGTACCCGGAGACACAGATACGAAAGCTTCATATAGGAATCCACAAAGAAACGATACAATTGGTCAAAATATACAATGAAAATAATATCCATATAATTTTGGACTTCTCGGCAAATATAATATGTTTCGCTATTCTAAGTGGTTATTCCATTGTGGGTAATGAGGAACTTGCCATTCTTAATTCTTGGATTCAGGAATTCCTATATAACTTAAGCGACACTATAAAAGCTTTTTGTATTCTTTTATTAACTGATTTATGTATTGGATTCCACTCGCCCCATGGTTGGGAACTAATGATCGGTTCAGTCTACAAAGATTTTGGATTTGCTTATAATGATCAAATTATATCTGGTCTTGTTTCCACTTTTCCAGTTATTCTAGATACAATTTTGAAATATTGGATCTTCCTTTATTTAAATCGGGTATCACCATCACTTGTAGTGATTTACCATTCAATGAATGAATGAAGAATTCATTTGACCCGCGGCTATCAATCAGATCATAATGTTACTTCGTACATAAATAAACCCTTTTTTTAATCTGACTCACTTTCCCTGTAGGGGGTTCGACGCCTCCTATATTTCAGTACAATGGCATAATCGTGGGTAGGGAACTAGACTAGCTACCTACCTAATTTATTGTAGAAATTTCAGGAATCAATGATTGGACCATGCAAAATAGAAATACCTTTTCTTGGATAAAGGAACAGATGACTCGATCTATTTCTGTATTGATCATGATATATGTAATTACTCGGACATCTATTTCAAATGCATATCCTATTTTTGCGCAGCAGGGTTATGAAAATCCACGAGAAGCAACAGGGCGTATTGTATGTGCCAATTGCCATTTAGCTAATAAGCCCGTGGATATTGAGGTTCCGCAAGCTGTACTTCCTGATACTGTATTTGAAGCAGTTGTTAGAATCCCTTATGATAAGCAACTGAAACAAGTTCTTGCTAACGGGAAAAAGGGGTCTTTGAATGTGGGGGCTGTTCTTATTTTACCCGAAGGATTCGAATTAGCTCCTTCCGATCGTATTTCTCCTGAGATCAAAGAAAAGATGGGCAATTTGTCTTTTCAGAGCTATCGCCCTAATAAAAGAAATATTCTTGTGATAGGTCCCGTTCCTGGTCAGAAATATAGTGAAATTGTCTTTCCCATTTTGTCCCCGGACCCCGCTACTAAGAAAGACGTTCACTTCTTAAAGTATCCCATATACGTAGGTGGTAACAGAGGAAGGGGTCAGATTTATCCCGATGGGAGCAAGAGTAATAATACAGTCTATAATGCCACAGCAGCGGGTATAGTAAATAGAATAGTACGTAAAGAAAAAGGGGGTTATGAAATAACCATAGTTGATGCGTCGGACGGAC